CTAGGCGAATACGATATTGAGATTTTTTTCCGGAGCGTGGTTGGTTTCTAAGATCGCTTCCGGCTTTAGGCCTTTTATTAGTTAGTCCCGGCAAAGCCCCCAAGCGGCGTATTTTTTTGAAACGAGGTCCTCGGTAACGCGACATAAAGACTCCTTATTCTTAGTTAGAATAGAAATTTATTTCATTCTTGTTTTTTTGAAAATTGTATTTTACAGAATAAACCTAAAATAAAACTGAACTAAATGAAGCGAAGTTTGCTGAAGTAGTGTAATTTTGACTATTAAAGTCAAAGTACAATAAAAAAGAATTGTATAAATATTCAAACTTCTATTTTCTATTATTATTTTATTAAATACTTATTTATTAAATTGAAATATATATATATAGTATATACTATATATATAGTATATATAGATTCTATATTAGATATAAATAATAAGAGATCGAATCGAAATAGGAAATATATAAATAAATATAAAAAAAATAAATATATAAAAAAGAGTAAATAAATATAGAAATATAAAATAGAAATCAAATTGAAAATATATAAAACAAAAGTATATGCTCCTTTTTAGGACATAGTTAGGAGTTCCTATAACTTAAATAGCTTCAACTTAACAAATTGATGGATTTTTGAAAAAGGGAACACATTTTTTCAATATTCTTTAATTTCAAAGAGAAATTATCAATTTTTCAAGATTTGAATAAAATAATGAAAAAGCCGGCTATCGGAATCGAACCGATGACCATCGCATTACAAATGCGATGCTCTAACCTCTGAGCTAAGCGGGCCTATAAAATTTTCTATGCATAAGTATTCAATATACTATAGTATATTCTATTATTTTTGTTTTTCAAATTTCTTTTAGAAACATGGAAAAATAGAAGTTCCAAATTTCCAATAACTAATAAAACGAAATATTATAGAACCTAATGATTTCTATAGTGATATAGAATTTCGATTTCTTTATCACAATTTGAAATTCAGATACAATTCGATAGTCAATCTTAACTCTTTTTCGCCGGTAAAATTGGCTTTTTTAGTTTTTTATTTTGAATTTCCATGAGATTGGAAATTCTTTTTGTTACACTTCTATATTCTCTATCCTATATCTCTACATTTATCTCTACATTTCCATTTCGAATTATTTAATTACTTATAACTAATCAGATATTCTGCAGCTTTCACTCGTAAAGGGGGAAGTTAAGAAAAAAGAAAGAATCGATCCTTCAAGTATCAAAAAGGGAATTGGAAAAATAGCAGGAAGGGAAACATATATATATATAGGGTATATGTCAACCCATATTGAATTGCCGATACAGAAATGCTAAAATCCAATTTGAGTGGATCGAATATGGTTAAGGAAAATACTTTTTTCAAGATAGTAATCGCTATCTAAAAGATGTAAGGGTTTGAGTAGAAATGAAAGAAAAAAGGAATGATAGAATCATATGATTCGAATCTCAAAACAAAAGGAAGGGGGATATGGCGAAATCGGTAGACGCTACGGACTTAATTGAATTGAGCCTTGGTATGGAAACCTACTAAGTGATAACTTTCAAATTCAGAGAAACCCCGGAATTAATAAAAAAGGGCAATCCTGAGCCAAATCCTGTTTTCGAAAGCCAAAGGTTCAGAAAATGAAAAAGGATAGGTGCAGAGACTCAATGGAAGCTGTTCTAACAAATGGAGTTGGCTGCATTGGTAGAGGAATCATTCCATCAAAACTTCCGAAAGCATAAATCTATCTATTGAATATTATATCAACAGTTTAGATGGCCCACGTCTGTATTTTGTATTTTTTTATATGAAAAATGGAAGAATTGATGTGAATTGATTCCACATTGAAGAAAGAGGCGAATATTCATTCACCAAACATCAAATCATTCACTCCATAGTCTAATAGTTCTTTTATTTTAAAGAATTAATCAAGCGGACGAGAATAAAGATAGAGTCCCATTCCACATGTCAATACCGGCAACAATGAAATTTATAGTAAGAGGAAAATCCGTCGACTTTTAAAATCGTGAGGGTTCAAGTCCCTCTATCCCCAAAAACGCTTATTTGATTCCCAATTCTGCTATCCCCCCTTTCTTTTAGCGGGCTAAAATTCCTTTACTTTTTCTTTAACAAAAGCATTTGCGCATAATAATAATAAACGATTCTCTCTTCTCGCAGATAATGATAATATAGAATACATATCCAAATTAAGCAAGGAATCCCGATCCAAAGTTACTAGCATTACCCCTTTTGAAAGTCGTTTTTTCCAAAAACTTCCAGGACTTGACGAACCCCCCTGTCCCTTTAATTGACATAGACCCCAGTCATCCCATAAAATGGGGGTGGGATGCTACATTGGGAATGGTCGGGATAGCTCAGCTGGTAGAGCAGAGGACTGAAAATCCTCGTGTCACCAGTTCAAATCTGGTTCCTGGCATATGGTTAATTTTTACGAGGCCCTTATATCTATATCTAGTGGGGCGAGGTATACTCTATCT